TCTTCTTCTCTTCTGTTCTGTTGATACTTGTTTGATTCTAAGCATCTGGTCTGAGGGTTTTCTAAAAGATTGTGAATCTTTGCATTGCATCTAGGATTCAAGGAAATATTCTAATCTAATGATAGAGGGGCTGGCAAGACTTCACGATTCCCTTCTATTACTAATACTAAGGTAGTGTCTAATGAATGGATCTTGAATTAGATTGGAGAGCCTGATAGGAAATCTGATTCAATTAATAGTTGTGGAAGGGGGCGGAAGTTGCTTTATATACGACGGACTCGCGAGAATCTTGGAGTGCTCAGGTATTCAATTAATATTAGATTAGATGGATAATGGACCTTTTTTTATAGAAATAAGGGGCAAAAAAAAAGAATTTCTTTTCGGCAACCCCCACCCAGTCAAGCCCCCCTCTTTCACATTCACAGCCATACTCGAGAAAAGGGGGGTACGGATTAGATCAAACAAAGGGAGAATATAGGGTTCTGTACTAGATAGTGATTTCTCTTTTTTAGTGATTTCCGCCTTTCTGTTTTTGCTTAGGAAGGTCAAAAAAGAATGGGCCTTCTTATTCCTACATCTTCCCATTCCCTTGAGATGTTACTACGTATTTTGCTTGTGTTTAATCTTTCACGATTCAAAAAAGCATCATATATTGGATTGATTTCTCAATAGTGTTCGGTCAGAATCCCCTTTTGACTCTGCACCATTGATTCCACTATTATTAGTGAGGAATAATGGAAGAATTTCTTCCTATTTATAGAGATAGGGGACATAACTCACATGGATATAGTAAGTCTCGCTTGGGGTGCTTTAATGGTAGTCTTTACATTTTCTCTTTCACTCGTAGTGTGGGGAAGAAGTGGACTTTAAAAGTACTACTAATTGAGTTGAGGAATCAAACTGTATCAATTGTTTTATAGATCGTTCTGCAACGTGTTTTGAACTATTTAAAATCGAAATATCTTAATTTCAAATTCCATTGGACTCCAATGGAATAATGTATGATAGGAATCATACTCTTTCAATCAAAGAAATATTTCAATGATTCCCATCTTTGTATTTCGAAAGGAAAGGGATCCAGATGATTGGAAAAAATTTCCAATCTAATTCTTCCGGGATTTTCTATTTCTTATTTCAATTATTAATTAATTAATTAATTAATGGGCTCTTACTATGGGCTCTTACCTTATAGATTAGATGGATACTGAGGAAGACCAAACTCTTTTTTATTTGTTTCCCTCTTTACTCTTCAAAGAAGAACTTGTTTTGTTAAGTGTATACGCACTTTCTATGATAAAAGATATAGACATAGTGGTTGTCTAACGAGAGACTATGCAATAATATAATAAGACCTTGCCTCAGGCGAGTCACATACTGCCCATTTACCGCTGGGTTTCTAATTTTAGAAAGGAGATTTTTGCTTTATCGACTTTTTTCTATCATGGTTCGGGCGTTAAAAATCGGTGAGGTTTACTCTTCCTTTTCGAAATCTGAAGAAGTGCCCGTGGACCCCCCCTCTTGTCTGTCAATAGTTAAATCAATTATTTCTTCGGAATACTAAAAAAAAGATTACTACGTGATTTTAGTAATCTATATGCCCATATCGTTTTTCAATCATTGATTCTTTCCATAAATACCGATATTCAGATTGGAAATCCTAAAAATCTAGTAATTCAAATCATAATTCGAATCATAAGATAAGAGTTAAGACAATTATTTCAGATTGATCGGAACAAGTAGATGTAGCAAATAAATAGAATTGGGTGCTATGTCCATTCCATACAATAAATATCGGGAATCGATATACACCTATATGAATATGAAGAGAATATTCTAGATTGATCTATCTAAAATGAAGCCTCTAATCTTTATTCTAGAGTAGAACTTTATAGACTAAGAGATAGATAGTATGGTAAGTAAAGAAATAGATGAATCTTTCTTTCTTACCATACTATCGAATTTAGAAAATACTGCCGATTAGAGTCCGCTCATTTCATTTAAGAAAGACGCGAAATTGGAATCCTTTTCATTTGACTTTGTCCATTTTTGATAAAAACTCAGAAGGAAAGTTTCATTCAAATTCATTTGAGAATTCAATTGAATTAATCATTTTGACTGACTGTTTTTACGTAAATGATAAGTAGAAAGGCGGTAGGAACTAGAATGAATAGTGCAGTAGCAATAAATGCAAGAATATTGACTTCCATAATCTCATCGGTTTTTTACTTCGCAATAACTCGGGATTTAATCCCATAGAGATGATAAATCTTTCGCCTGTAAATTCAATGAATGAATTACCTCTCGATGATCTTGAATCGGATCAATATTATGAATAAGAATATCTGAGCTATCAAATCAATTCGTCTTCGAGACTTGAATAGTATAGCATAGGAAGTTCTTTTATCCATACCGAATCCAAACTTGGATTGCTGACCTAATCAATCCAAAATTCATTTATTTTTCATTTGTTTACCTTATTTTTTATCTTACGTCTTCCTTGTACAATCAATCATCTAATGAATGAAGTATCATCAGATTGCCCTTCCACTTCGATTCGTCACATAGTTACAAACCCAAACAAAGAAGAAAAGCGAAAAAAAAAGAGTTAAGTTCTAAACTTCTTGTGATTTTTTGGAAGATGAAGACAAAGAAGTTTGATAAAGATGAGGCCGGTATAAAAGATCTAATATCACTTTTTTAGGGTTTGTTATCGGACCTTAACAAAAATGGAAAAATAGGAAAGAAAAAAAGCCCCTTTGCTTTGGGCTTTGGAAATGCAATTCTGCCCCCTGACATCCTTTCATAGAAAGGGAGAAATTCATTGATGTATTTATTGGATCCGTCGGGACTGACGGGGCTCGAACCCGCAGCTTCCGCCTTGACAGGGCGGTGCTCTGACCAATTGAACTACAATCCCAGGGAAATAAGGGATCTAGCAGAAAATTGGATTCTTTTTTTTCTTCGTATTTCGTATGGGGTATTTCGGAAGGACAAGGGGGTTATACCATCTCATGGTAGATTGGGGAATTCATTATTGGGCCGAGCTGGATTTGAACCAGCGTAGACATATTGCCAACGAATTTACAGTCCGTCCCCATTAACCGCTCGGGCATCGGCCCGGGACGAATTCACTTTAGGCTTATTGGTAATCCATGATCAACCTCCCTTCATAGTACCCTACCCCCAGGGGAATTCGAATCCCCGCTGCCTCCTTGAAAGAGAGATGTCCTAAACCACTAGACGATGGGGGCCGACTTGCCCAACCGCCCTCATACTATGATCATAGTATGAACAGTTTTTTGAAATTGTCAATATAATGGAATGGTATGATTAGACCCGCGGGATCTTTCCATTTTTCAGAATTCTATAAGAATTTTTTGATTCGTCATTCATATTCATGAATCGTTCATTAGAATATTAGAATCGTCACACTCTATATAAATTAAAATAAATTAAAGAAAATAGAAATTAACTAAAAATAAATTGAAATAGAAATGAAATTGAAATAGAATATAGAAATCTATATTCTATTTCAATTTCATTTCTAAAAAAAAAAAAAAAATACAAACAACTATAAAACAACTCGAAATAATATGAGGGACAGGATTTGTTCAGGGAATGATTGGTCCGCCCGAAAAGAAGAGGGAGGGTTAATTTCGATTTTTTTGCTTTCATTCATTGTTAAGATGAGATATTCTGATCCCTATCTCCCACTAAGACGGGAAATTAACAACCAATAAATCTAGTAAGCGGGATCAAGAAGTTATCGAAAATTTTCCCTAAGAATTTTGTTCAGTGGACAAGTAGAATCTCTTCATCACATGAAATATCTTGAAATTTCTGTAAATGGGTAAGTGTAAAATGGGTAAGTGTACATGTATGTTATGTATCAATCAAGTGAATTTTCTTTTAATGGGGATCAATTCAATAAAAGAAATTAGGGTCGGGCTTGAATTCATTTTATTTGACTCTAGACTTTCTAGGTAAATCCATTTGATTATTCAAGAATCAGCCACTATGAGTTTACTATGTGTACTTTTGTATATTTTGTATATAATGTATATAATTGTGTATAATCTATGGACATATAGAGATTTTATCTACTTTCTCTACTTTTATCTACTTTCTCTACATAGTGACTCATTCAGGAATTAAATCAAATAAGCCCCTTTAACTCAGGGGTAGAGTAACGCCATGGTAAGGCGTAAGTCATCGGTTCAAATCCGATAAGGGGCTTTGGTTTTTTTCATAAAAATCCAGTCGTAGTCTTCAGAAAATAGAGATTTTTTTGGAATCAAAAAGTAACTAACTGGATAATACAGTATCATTATACTGAGTTAGAGTAGAGTAGTTCTAGTTAGAAAGACATTTTTTCCGTGAATGATCATTATTATGAAAAATATGAATAATGAGAAGCCGCCTCTTGAATCACCAAAGGTCCCTATTTTCCATTATACCAATCCATTGAAAAGATTCGAAATCAACAAAAAAAAGTAAGTGGACCTGACCTATTGAATTATGACTATATCCGCTATTCTGATATTCAAATTCGATAGAGATGAACTTGGAATTGGAAGGGTTGACCCCCCTTTAATTTCATTTTCTTTTTTATTTCATTTCTTTGGGCCTCGAAAGAGTTTGTCGATGTTTCCGATTAAATCTTCTTGTTCCTAGATTTTCTATAGGAAGAAATTGTTATTCCCTTCCTCTACAGAGAAACCTTTCTTCCAAGTCACAAGATAAGAGTCATTTCCACGATCTTTCTTTGATTACAGATCAAGATGAATTTCTATCTATCTAAGTATATTTTGATAGATATCTATTTTTGATAGATATCTATTTTTGATAGATATCTATTTTTGATAGATATCTATCAAATCGTGGCTTCATGTACCAAACATTTCTATATCGCTGCATCCAATATTTTTGTTCCAACAGTGTGATGGAGAATGGATGCGAGAAAGAGACTTTCCCTTTTTTTTAAGGAAAAATGGAAAAAC